CAGGAATTGATTGAAACTTTAGCATGGGCTCATGAACGTACACCTTTGGCAAATTTGATTCGATGGAAAGATAAACCAGTAGCTCTTTCAATTGTGCAAGCAAGATTGGTTGGATTAGCTCACTTTTCTGTAGGTTATATATTCACTTATGCGGCTTTCTTGATTGCCTCCACATCGGGCAAATTCGGTTAATTATTTATGTATTCTATCCGCAATAATATATTTTTTTTAATAAAAAAAATATAGGTATGCACTCTTATAGTTATTTCTACATCTAGGATCCGATTTGTATCATTATCATTGATAATAAGAGGAACTGAAGCATTATGGCAAAGAAAAGTTTGATTTATAGGGAGAAGAAGAGGCAAAAATTGGAACAAAAATATCATTTGATTCGTCGATCCTCAAAAAAGGAAATAAGTAAGATTTCGTCGCTAAGTGAGAAATGGAAAATTCATGGAAAATTACAATCCCCACCGCGTAACAGTGCACCTACACGTCTTCATCGACGTTGCTTTTCGACCGGAAGGCCGAGAGCTAACTATCGAGACTTTGGACTATCTGGACACATCCTTCGGGAAATGGTTCATGCATGTTTGTTGCCAGGGGCAACAAGATCAAGCTGGTAAGGATTTAAGTATCCCTTAATTTTTCTATTTTTTTCTATGATTGATGAGGCCCCTTTACCATTCTGTCTAAATAGGCTATTCTATTTGTACAGATATGGAATAGGGGCGCATTCAATTCTTCTTTGTTTATTAGAGTTTAGTCCACGTTTTTTTGTTTCATCGCGGGGTAGAGCAGTTTGGTAGCTCGCAAGGCTCATAACCTTGAGGTCACAGGTTCAAATCCTGTCTCCGCAACATTTTTTTTCAACAAATGTAAGTTTGATTCTATTAATTCTATTAACTAGTCATTAATTAATACTTGTCTTTTGGGACGCGAGGAAAAAATTACTATATTTCCCGGTCAACTATACCGAATCTTTTATCTTTTTGAATCCATTTATATTTGGGCGGATAGCGGGAATCGAACCCGCGTCTTCTCCTTGGCAAAGAGAAATTTTACCATTCGACTATATCCGCATTTTTTTGCCTTCTTGATAAGAAATTTATGGATAATATTTGTTCAAAGCTATACGAGATACACTCTTTGGTTTGGAGTCATTTCATAAAATTCTACCACCAAATCAATTCAATTAAAAATTATATTAATATATATATTAATATTATATATTAATAATATATTTATTCTATATATTGAATAACCATATTCAAGAATATATTATTCTCTATTTCCATAAAATATTATATTCTATATTGATATCAGATATCAATTTTTTATTAGTTTTTTTATTTAGTTATTTATTACTATTTCATATTTATATTTTAGTAAATTGATATTTATTACTATTTTATTAATATTTCACTCAAGTTCCAGAAGTTCGACCCCCCCCTCTAAATTTTTTTTTCTTTATTTGCATTTTATGGACTTATATTGAATTTGAATGTGTATGTAATTCATGGAATGGGAGGGGTCATCTCATTTTTGGATCTGCAACGAATGAATTCAAGAGATAAGAGAATTAAGGATACCCACCAAGAAGACTAATCCAATCCATAAAGATGTACCAGAAAATACAACATTTTTGTTACTCGACCAACCATCAGGAGACGCAAATACAACGGGTACACTAATCAGTAAGATTGATGAAGTAATAATTAATGCAAAAACAGCCAATTGGAAAGCAATAGTCATGTTTTTAATCCTCCAAGCTATTAACAAAAGAATATACACCATTTAATCCTCTTACCCACTAAAAAATTTTAATAAATAAAGGGATTTTATCATGAATCCGTTGATTCGAGATGACTTATTTCCAACTTATTTTTACCACTTTTATTCTATTCGGACATGAAGTTAAAGGTTCTTTTTGACTTCACAAATGGGTATACTGGATCGTGTATCTCATTTATTTATATAGACAGATTGATAGACCTATAAAGAAAGTCACACCCTATATCTTTCTCTACATAGTGATCGTATTAACTCATAGGGCTATGTTCTATTTGGTGAAAAAAAAATAAAATAGAAATTATCTTTCGGAGAGATGGCCGAGTGGTTGATGGCTCCGGTCTTGAAAACCGGTATAGTTCATAAAAAATAACTATCGAGGGTTCGAATCCCTCTCTCTCCTTTTGTTGGATGAATATATTTGTTTCTTTTTTGGCTTTTTTTACTTCTTAGCATCATAAAAAAAGGAGAATGGCTCGGCTATACTATCCAGCCGAGCCAGAACAAATTAGATTGAATTGAAAGAAACAAAGAAGACTTTTTAATATGAACCGATTTTTACTTTCCTATTTTAACTACTACTTTAGTTAAGAGGAGTCATAGAAAGAACAGGTTCAAAATCACGATCAATTCCTTTTTCAAATCCTGCTGCCGCTGCCCGAGCCCTTCCCGCGTGCCATAAATGACCCACGAATAGGAAGAATCC